ATTTTAGTAAATTATGAAATTTATAAGACAAGAAAAGATAATAACTACTAATACGAATATAAAAAGGGTGGATTATCGTATATATATATTTCATGTAGAAACATGTAGAAAGATGAATTAGAAACATGTAGAAAGATGAATAGGTCCATTTATTTATATATTTATTGTATTTTATTAATTAATTTTATTAATTAATATATATTTCTTAAATTAATATATATTTCTTAAATTAATATATATTTCTTAAATTAATATATATTTCTTAAATTAATATATATTTCTTAAATTAATATATATTTCTTAAAACATATACTTATAGACTCCCTATCCCTATTAAGTATATATATACTCACTTAGGTATACTTAGTATAATATAACAATTATATATGAATTATAAGATATCTTTATAACAATATAAGGATAAGGTTCAAATATAAAACAATAAATATAACAATAAATAACAGGTACAAATATTAAATCGAGGTACCCATTCTATGATAACTCTCAACAGTCTCCCCTCCATTTTTGTGCCTTTAGTGGGCTTAGTATTTCCGGCAATTGCAATGGCTTCTTTATCTCTTTATGTTCAAAAAAACAAGATTTTTTAGATACAACAAGGACAAATCTTATATATATATATATATTTTTCAAGACTTACTTGGATCATAACACGGATATCTATTTAGTAAAATATGGTATAATATGCGGCTTCCTTCGGGCATAAGCTCTTATGTATGTGTAAACATGATAAATGAATTATAACTATTTTCAAATAGATCGGGATCGGGGAGAATTTCTGAAATGTAAAGTCAATATATCTATATGTATTAGGAAATCATATGAAAGGGATGTTATTATTTTAGTTTGGATCTAAGAAATTCGATGAATTATCCCTAAAGGTTCACATCATAATAGTGCTGGTTGATGAGAGTTACTTCGGAAACAAAAAAAAGTAAAAAAAAAATTATTTTTGTTATTCTCCCAATTCCAATAAAATGCAACTAGGTCTAGTTAGAGTATGAGTTGGCGATCAGAACGTATATGGGTAGAACTTATAGCGGGGTCTCGAAAAACAAGTAATTTCTGTTGGGCCTTTATTCTTTTTTTAGGTTCATTAGGGTTTTTATTGGTTGGAACGTCCAGTTATTTTGGTAGGAATTTTATATCTTTATTTCCTTCTCAGCAAATAATTTTTTTTCCACAAGGTATCGTGATGTCTTTCTATGGGATCGCAGGTCTTTTTATTAGCTCCTATTTGTGGTGCACAATTTCGTGGAATGTAGGTAGTGGTTATGATCGATTCGATATAAAAGAGGGCATAGTGTGTATTTTTCGTTGGGGATTTCCTGGAAAAAATCGTCGCATATTCCTCCGATTCCTTATGAAAGACATTCAGTCCATCAGAATAGAAATTAAAGAGGGTATTTATGCTCGTCGTGTCCTTTATATGGAAATAAAAGGACAAGGAGCCATTCCCTTGACTCGTACTGATGAGAATTTTACTCCACGAGAGATTGAGCAAAAAGCTGCTGAATTGGCCTATTTCTTGCGTGTACCAATTGAAGTATTTTGAAAAAAGGAACTGAAGAATGAATACTTTGCAAGAGATAAAAAACTCAAGAATCATCTTTTTTTCTATAGCATAACTTAACTGAAGTTTCTTCAGAACGCTTACTCGAGCCAAAGCAAACGTATATGAAACAATTCTAAAACTAAATTGTTTATGTCCACAATTTTTTTTATGCGTATGTAAATCCACTTAACTCAATTCAGTAACAAATCTAAATGATAGATTCATCATATATCAAAACAAAACATTTCATCATAAAGTAAAGTAAAGAATTTTTTTTTCTAAATATTTGATATTTTGATAGAACGGGAGTTCTTTCGTCTCGAAATCCGACTACTATTAATTTGAAGAGGGCTCTTTCTTATTCTATATTCTTTCTAAATTCAAGGACTAACCGCTGTACTGAATCACAAAAAAATCCGGAAATACATCGATGACTTGTAATAGAACTTATGCTTGATAGAAATATTAGTATCATATAGAGTCGACGAATGAGGTGCGTTCATTAAAAATTTTTAAATTCACAGACGAAAAAATGGCAAAAAAGAAAGTATTAATTTCCCTTCTATATCTTGCATCTATAGTATTTTTGCCTTGGTGGATCTCTCTCTCATTTAATAAAAGTCTGGAATCTTGGTTTACTAATTGGTGGAATACTAGGCAATCCGAAATTTTTTTGAATGATATTCAAGAAAAGAGTATTCTAAAAGAATTCATAGACTTAGAGGAACTCTTACGTTTGGACGAAATGATAAAGGAATACCCGGAAACACATTTACAAAAGCCTCGCATCGAAATCTACAAAGAAACGATCCAATTGATCAAGATGCACAACGAGGATCGCATCCATACAATTTTACACTTCTCGACAAATATAATCTGTTTCGGTATTCTAAGTGGTTATTCTATTCTAGGTAATGAAGAACTTGTTATTCTTAACTCTTGGTTTCAAGAATTCCTATACAACTTAAGCGACACAATAAAAGCTTTTTCTATTCTTTTATTAACTGATTTATGTATAGGATTCCATTCGCCCCACGGTTGGGAATTAATGATTGGCTCTGTCTACAAAGATTTTGGATTTGCTCATAATGATCAAATTATATCCGGTCTTGTTTCTACTTTTCCAGTCATTTTAGATACAATTTTTAAATATTGGATCTTTCGTTATTTAAATCGTGTATCTCCTTCACTTGTAGTGATTTATCATTCAATGAATGACTGAAAAGTGATCGAACGATCCAATTATAATATTTGTTACTTTGTACATAAGCAAAACATTCAAAATTGTACTTACTACCCATCCAAGGGATTCCTCCAATATTCCAGTAAAATTATTTATATTTAATATTTAAGTAAATAGCAAAATTATAGATAGGGAACTATACTAGCGACCTACCTAATTTTATTGTAGAAATTTTCGGGATCAATGATTGGACCATGCAAACTAAAAATACCTTTTCTTGGATAAAGAAAGAGATTACTCGATCCATTTCCGTATCGCTCATGATATATATACTAACCCAGGCACCCCTTTCAAATGCATATCCCATTTTTGCACAGCAGGGTTATGAAAATCCACGAGAAGCGACTGGCCGTATTGTATGTGCCAATTGCCATTTAGCTAATAAACCCGTGGATATCGAGGTTCCACAAGCGGTACTTCCTGATACTGTATTTGAAGCAGTTGTTCGAATTCCTTATGATCTGCAACTGAAACAAGTTCTTGCTAATGGTAAAAAAGGAGCTTTGAATGTCGGGGCTGTTCTTATTTTACCCGAGGGGTTTGAATTAGCCCCTCCCGATCGTATTTCGCCCGAGATTAAAGAAAAGATAGGAAATCTGTCTTTTCAGAGCTATCGTCCCACTAAAAAAAATATTCTTGTGATAGGTCCGGTTCCTGGTCAGAAATATAGTGAAATCACCTTTCCTATTCTTTCCCCGGACCCCGCTACTAAGAAAGATGTGCACTTCTTAAAATATCCCATATATGTAGGCGGGAACAGGGGAAGGGGTCAGATTTATCCCGACGGGAGCAAGAGTAACAATAATGTTTATAATGCTACAGCAGCAGGTATAGTAAGCAAAATAATACGAAAAGAAAAAGGGGGGTACGAAATAACCATAGCGGATGCATCGGATGGACGTCAAGTGGTTGATATTATCCCTCCAGGACCGGAACTTCTTGTTTCAGAGGGCGAATCCATCAAACTTGATCAACCATTAACGAGTAATCCTAATGTGGGTGGATTTGGTCAGGGAGATGCGGAAATAGTACTTCAAGATCCATTACGTGTCCAAGGTCTTTTGCTCTTCTTGGCATCTGTTATTTTGGCACAAATCTTTTTGGTTCTTAAAAAGAAACAGTTTGAGAAGGTTCAATTGTCCGAAATGAATTTCTAGATCTGCGGATTTATCAACATCAAGCTCTAAAAATAAACAAATTTTTGTTGGGAATTATGTATGATCAAAAAAATTTTGCTTATTTATATTCTTTATTCTACCGGATTTCGGGAATTACTTAATACCGCATTCCTGGTTATAGTATATTGTGAAGGCGACTGTTTTACTTAACTCTTCTTTATTTATTTGTTTTTTCAATCCAAATTGAAACGGTATGATATAGAATGAATCAATAGTTTTATATTTGACTAGAATCAAAACAAAAGATAAATAAGCGGAGAATAGAAACCAAAGTATAAATGAGAGGAACAAAGGATTTTAGGGGAGATTGTTCGTCTCCTAGTCCTTGACACAAGAAACGGAATTTTACCCAACCCTTTCTTGTGTCGAATTAATAAAGATTCTCGATCCCGTTCGTAAAAAATGGATATTTGTAGTTTTCATTTTTTTTTTTTTTTTTTATTTTTTTTTTTTATATAGGTTTATTTTATCATAACCCTTTTTTAGATTTCTTACGTAACATAGTGGTAGTGGACAAATAAATATAGGTCAATTTATTGAGCAATATAGAACTTCTTCAATTTCAACGAACTTATAAAAAAAAATTTCACTTTTATTAGATTAAATATTTATTAGATTAAATGGAATAAGGTTCTATTCTATTAGTATAGAAAGGGTTTGCATGATATCTGATTGATAGAAATATATTCTATTTATATATAATTGTGAGTCATCCAAAAAGGGTAAATCGAGTGATTCCTTCTTTGTTTTAAGTATTGACAGATACTATTGAGTAACAGATGTTCTGAATCAATTAACGAAGTTCATTTTTTAAAAACATCATCAGAAAAGGTGGAGGTTTTTGAAACATCTCTAAAAAAAAAATATTATGATTATTAAGAACTCAACGGGACTTACCCCCTCTTTCCTTGTCTGATTCGAGGGGGATCCCGTTGAGTTCTTATGCTTTCATGTCTACAACTCAGTTCATCCGATTATTACAGGGATGAACCTAATCCGGAATATG